AAGTGAAATGAATGCTGGGATAATTGGTTTATATCGATCGTTCCTGGTTCAGACCAAATATCAAACTGACATTGCCATAAATAGATAAAATAGTATTTCCATTTATTTATCAAAAGAGACGTATTCTTTGAAACCAGAATAGATTTTCCTTGATATCTAACATAATGGATGAAAGGATCCTTAAAGGATAATAAGGTATAGGAAAAATTCTTAACAAATATTTCTGCAAGATGTTCTATTTTTTCATAGAAAAAAATTCGCTCAAAAAAAACACGAAAATATTTAAATCGTAACGGAGAGGATTTGTTACGTAGAAAAATAAAGATAGATTCGTATTCCCATACATATAAATTATATAGTAGTAAGAAAAATCTTGAATTACTTTTAAAAAAAAAAGTAGAAATCGATTTTTTTGGAGTAAAAAGACTATTCCAGTCAGAATAGTAATAAAAAAACAACCTTAATAAATGAACGAAAAAGACATCTTTTATCCAATATCGAAGGATTTGAACCAAGATTTCCAGATGGATAGGATAGGGTATTCTTATATCTGACTTATGATTGAAATATATAAATTTATCTTCGAAAAAAGGAAAAATGGAATGAATTGATCCCAAATTATTATAAGATTTTACGATTTCTAACTCTTTTAAGGAAGATATATATAATTGGAGGGAAAATAGAATCTCCAGAACAACAACAAAACCTTCTAATATTATTTGAGAATAATCATTTTTGTTATAACCCCAAAAAGGATTTTTGTTAGAATCATTACCAATAACGATCAAAAGAGTCTGTTGATACATTCGAGTAATTAAACGTTTTACAATTAGTAAACTAAATTTCTTGTTATAACCTACATTTTCTACAAAAATGGATCCACGACTATAAGCGAGTCCATAAATATACTCCCGAAAAAAAAACGGGTATAGGATGTCCCGGTGGCGAGACCTATGGAGTTCCAAAAATACTCGATCTTCCTCCATTTTTAAAATCCTATTTAGTCAAACAAAGAATCAGAGATTCATTGGATTATCAAATGATACATAGTGTGATATGGTCAAAACAGGGAATTCTATATACTAGATATATATATATAAATTTGAATATATATTAATTCATTTTAATAAAATTATAAAAAACGAATTCTATATATTGTATATAGATACCTAGAAAACAAGTAAAATCCATCAACAGACTCGCTCTAATCGCTTTTTCCACCAAATTTTTGTTCTAGGATAACAAGCTAGTTAGGAATCCTTTATTTTTTCAACCCAATCACTCTTTTGATTTTGGAAAAAAAGATCTTTATCAAAATACTCTTTCTTTTACACATACACATTTATTGCTACCCAAAAATATAATGGAAAATAGCTTTATAGTTAGGACTCATAACAAAAATAAATAATCCATTCACAGGAAAAGCTTTTCCCACATAAAGCACTAACTTCTTTTTAACGTACAATTAGATGGGGTAATCATTCAAATACAAAATAAATGAAAGCTCGTTACTTTTTGTTTCCCTATAATTAGAGCTGCCAAGCTCTATCCCTTTATAAAAGAAACCCAACTGAATTTTTTTGTTCCGAACCAAGAATTCAAACAAAAATTTGGACCGGATACAAATCAGAGTAAAATACTTTTCGAATTCGTCATTGATACGACATGCTACTTTTTCCATTCATTCCCTTCTGGATCAGTCGTGGTTTTACAAACTCTACCGATGGTATGGACGAAACAATTGCTTCATAGAAATGTGTAAAAAATAGAGTCGCTCTTAAAAGCCGAGTACTCTACCATTGAGTTAGCAACCCCAAATACTATTTATAAAATTTATAAATAGGATGGATGTGTATATCTAATCGCAATAAAAACAACACAAATAAAAGAAAGATGGAATTGTCTAATAAAATATTAGACATTCAAAAATGGAAAAAAACTCAAAATATTGAAAGCGAATCTATTCGCAACATAAAAATGAACAGATAAACCTAAAAATTTTCTCACAAAAAATCAAACAAAAATGATAAACCACCCCTTAATTACATTTCTTATTTATAAATATGTATTATTTAGTTTTTTATTTACCTCTCAATTCAATTAATAAGCTTTCAATCAAATAAGGGATTTCTTGTTTTTGTATCGCAAAGTATTGCAGAAAATCCAACGAATCCACCATTTGATGAATTCTTATTTAACATGAGTAAATAGATCAATTTATTCACGATCGGATTATATTTATTTGATACACTGTTGTCAATATTAGTATTGAAAAAAAGAATACAATTGAGAAAACAAACAAATAAAATACCCCCCTATTTCTGTTAGGTGAAAAAACATGGAAAAACGAAATAGCCGTTTTCCCTTATAAATTGTAATAACTTTTTTTTGTAAAATCTCGTTTGCTTACTAAGTTTCTATTCCAACATGAAACAAAAAAATATACATTCAAATAATATATATATATATATCAAATAATAAGTATTTAATATATATATAT